AGTTGTAAAAATTGAAGCACGATAATTTACCGAAAATTTTCTATAAGCATCATATACAGATAAGATACCCGATTAGATTTAGATAATATCTGTGTATGTAACAAGTTATATTCTGGGGTTTACATATATTCATAATTGCTGTTATGATTGAAATTAAGAAGGATTTTTTTTATTGAAAAGAATCAATATTTATTAGTTTAGTTATGTATCCATTTGGATTTTTTTCTATCATTTTTATATCATTAGGAAAACGCAATTTTCTATTCAAACCCGGGAATCGTTCATGAATTCAAATTCACAGTCAATAGTTAATGGTTCAAATTTGTCCTGAATTTTTGTTTTGTGACTGAAAATCCACAATCGGTTTTTCAATATAAAAAAGGGAGGGGGTGTTTTTAAATAGTGTGTTTGTTTTAAGATACGATACAATCAATCGAAGAAATGTATCCAATCCAAAGAGAAATGTAAGGATTTTTTTTAGGAACGGGATTAAAGAAAACAGTATTCAAGATACAAGTACAAAAATTAATAACCCCCCCCCTAAAAAAAAAAAATGGAATATTTTCATATATTTTTTGTATCGTTTTGGCGACATGGCCGAGCGGTAAGGCGGGGGACTGCAAATCCTTTTTCCCCAGTTCAAATCCGGGTGTCGCCTGATCAACAAAAAAATCGGAATACCTTATTATGTTTTGATGAGATAACTTAACAAATTTTTTTCCAGCAGAAGTAAGCGGGGGAGAGGACTCTTGATACTTGCTTGATTCTATAAGTATCTGGCGGTTCTGTTCTCTAAAATGAAAATGCCGTAAATCCTTGCGTCTAGACTTCAGTTCAAGGAAAGATTATATTAGTGAATATTGAATGAAAAAGAATCGTTAAATCTTAATATGACAGCTCTTCTATTATTAATGTCGTGTTTATTAATTAGGTCTTGAATTAATTTGGATAGACGAACGAGGAATTTATTTGATTATTAATTTATTAGTTGCGTAAAGGTCGAAAGATACTTTGTTCGTATATAGACTCATGAAATGTATATAGACTCATGAAATTTTCTGTGTGCTACTGCATTCAATTTAATATTGATTGAAGAGATAATTGGCTTTAATGTAATAGACTATCTTCCGATTGTTTCACAGAGACAAGCAGGAGATGTAACGTAAGGATTAGATAAAATGAGAAAAGAAATAGGGTATGTGATAGATAGTGATCTATCTTGACTCTATATTTTTATACTTTTTACTTAATGAAATGAAAGTCAACAAAAGAAAGACTAGGTCTTATTATTCCTACATGTTAGTAACATTCCCTTGAAATTTCCAGGGGTGTATCTACGTATTTTGCTTGTGCTTAGTGTTTTCCGATTCTACTAGAAATCATATAAGAACCTGTTATAATTGTGAGTTTATTGGATTGTTTCGTCAACGGTATTGGGTCAGAATTCCCCTTTGACTCTGCGCCAGGGATTCCACTATTATTAATGAACATAATAATGATTAGTGAACAATAATGGAATAATTCCTTCATATTTATAGAGATAGGGGATATAATTCACATGGATATAGTAAGTCTCGCTTGGGCTGCTTTAATGGTAGTCTTTACATTTTCTCTTTCACTCGTAGTATGGGGTAGAAGTGGACTCTAGAAGTACTACTTATTGAGTTTTAGGAATCAAACTCAACCCATATCAATTGTTTTATAGATCGTTCTGCAAAGTCCTTTTTTTTTACTGTTCATGTTCAAATAGAAAAGAAAATCATTCTGTTATTAAGTGGATACAGACTTCCTATGGGAAACAACATAGACATAGTGGTTGTCCAACAATATACTACACATAATCAAATATTGCCTTGGGCAAGTCACATATTGCGCGTTCCCGCTTTTTTATTTATTCTTTTAGAAATTTGATTTATGTTATGCTTGCTTTATTGAACATATCATGGTTCAAACGTTAAAAATCAGTGGGCTTTACTAATTCTTTTCGAAATCCAAAGAGGTTCCCATGGAAATGAACCACTGGATCATCTGTCAACTGATCAATCAATTACTTCTTCGGAATACTAAAAAAAGATTATGTGATTTTCTTTTTATTAATTTTTATTAATTGAATATTTCATTTTAATTTTAATATAGGCCTATCCTCTTTTTTCCTTCGTCAATTTGATTCTTTCAACGGATATCGGGATTCATATTGAATAGAATCAGAAATTCTAGGAATTAGAATTGTAAGAGTAAGAATTGCCCTTCGATTTTTTCAGATTGATGATTGGAATCAACACAAATTAAATAGATGAAGCAAAGAAATAGAATTGGTACACTATGTAAATACATTACATATATGTAATTGATATCTATGAAGATACATGTTGTAGATTGATCTATATTAAACCTATATCTTTATACAGTACGACTTTATATACTACAATAACAATAATAAGTATGGTAGAAAGAAATATATGAATCTTTCTACCATACTATCGAATCTCATAAAATACTGATGATTCTAGTCCGCTTATTTCATTTAAGACACAAAATTTTAATACTTTTCATTTGATTTTTTATTTTCAATCATTAATAAGAACTAAACAGTCAAGTTTAATTCAAATTAATCATTTTGACTGACTGTTTTGACATATATTATAAGTAAAAAAGCAGTAGGAACTAGAATGAACAGTGCAGTAGCAATAAATGCGAGAATATTTACTTCCATAATCTCATCGTTTCATTTTTAATTAATTCGCAATAACTCGGGATTTCATCCCATAGAGCAGAGAAATCTTTCGCCTGTAAATTCAATATTCAATGGGATGAATTACATCTCGACGATATCGAATCGGAGCAATATCATGAATAACAATATCTGAGCTATCAAATTGATTCATCGTCGAGAATTAACTAGTATACCATAGGAAGATCTTTTATCCATACCGAATTCAAATTTTGATTCCTGATCCAATAAATAATTCCTTTACTTTCTTTATCATTTTTTTCCATTCTTTCTTTTATATAACCTACGCCCCTCCTTGTACAATCATCTGATGAAATATCATATGACCGCCTTTACACTTATTTACATTGGTTATAAAAAACCCCAATAAAATAACCAATGTAAATAAGTGTAAAAAGGAAGAAGTTTAGTTCTAAACCCCCTTTTTTATGATCTAATCCTCTTGGAAAACAAAGAAGTAGTATAAATAAGGAGAGTCCGGGTATAAAAAAATCGAGTATTTCATCAAATTCATTAAAAAGTTTGTTCTTTCTTCGGCAAGACCCTTAAACTTAAAAAGGATTATTCATTACCTCACAAAGAGAGATAGCCCTTGCTAAGAGAGATAGGATCTTCATAGTACTCTATTACACAGATCGGGACTAATCGAAACAGCCAGACTCCGCACGGTATCTCTTGGAATCCTGAATATGCTTTTACCGATCATTGTACTAATTTACCTACATATGTCTTTCTCCTATCAATCGGTACTAGTTGAATAAATGGTAATTCCCATATTTCTTTGATGAGAAATGTGAAACTAATAAATAAAATACTAATAAATAAAGGAGGGTATCCTCTTGGGAATGAAATTCTGCTATTTGTTTTGTTCTCCTTTTTGCAGCAAATGCATAGATGAATTGATGTATTTTTTTTATTGGATTTGGATCCGTCGGGACTGACGGGGCTCGAACCCGCAGCTTCCGCCTTGACAGGGCGGTGCTCTGACCAATTGAACTACAATCCCAAGGAAATAGACTGTACATCATACATATTCTTATGATTTCATTCAAACCCTTTCTATTTTATTTAGATTTTAGATTAGAATAGTCGTATTGTAACAGAAACGGGAGTAATATATTTGATATACACACGGATATGCACTTTAGTGGGAGCGTCTCACGGATTGTTAATAATCCTTTCGTTTTTTATAAATTGATTAAAAATCCAATAAATCTTTCAATGAAAAAAAAGAGTTTTTTTATTTATTCTTTATTTTATTCTTTTCCTTATACTTCCGGATCCTTATATGAATCTAGTATGAATCTAGATCATTAGCAAGCAAGATCAGAATTTGTGAGAAAAAATAAAGAGAGCAAATGAACAGCGGTAAAATATATCAGAAAATCTTAGTTTTTTTTATTCTTCCGTATCCCGATCAGGCATTTCTGGGGAACAACAAATGGGGTTCTATCATTTCATGGTGGATCGGCCAATTATTGGGCCGAGCTGGATTTGAACCAGCGTAGACATATTGCCAACGAATTTACAGTCCGTCCCCATTAACCGCTCGGGCATCGACCCAGGAAGAATCAATTCCCGACTTATTGATAATCCATGATCAACTTCCTTTCGTAATACCCTACCCCCAGGGGAATTCGAATCCCCGCTGCCTCCTTGAAAGAGAGATGTCCTGAACCACTAGACGATGGGGGCAGGTATGCCCGACCGCCCTCATACTATGCTCATTGTATGAAGAGTTTTTTGAAATTGTCAATATAATGTGGTATGATTAAATCTGAAAGATCTTTCATGATTCCATAGAATCTTTTGATTCGTATTTATATTCATGAATCATTCATTCTAATCATATAATTTTTTTTTAATATTATAATAAAAATAATAAAATAAAGAAAATTAATATAAGAATAAATAGATATAAGAATAAATAGATATTAATTCTAAATCGATATTATTTCAATTATTAAAACGATATTTATATTATATATTAAAATATTCAAATGAAATATTAAAAAAGAAATAAAATAAAAAACTAAATTCGGTAGAAGTAGAATAGAAATAATACGAGGTATAGGACCTTTTGGAGAGTGGTCGGTCCGCCAGACCAGAAAGGGGAATTAAACTTCATTTCTTCCGCTTTCATTCATTGATTCATTCATTTTGTTAAGATTAGATAGACATATTTTTATCTTACACTAAGCCAGGAAATTAAAAAAAAAGAAATCTGAAAATCTGGCAAGAAAGATAGGGATCAACAAGTTATTGAAAA